AATAAGATGCCTGAATAAAGGATTATTTTGATAGAATAAATCATGTAGATTTTCTACTCTTATTATTTATAATAGAATCAAACTATCCCTTAAAGTATCAAAAACTTTCGTGCATCTTACACTTATAAATAAAAAGATAAGCTAATAAAGCTCTTAGGTTCATACCCTGATTATAGAAGTTATAACCTTCTTCTTTTTAATGTTTTTTAATCCCTCTAAAACTTTATTTATTATTACTTTAATTAGAGGAACATTAATTACTATTTCTTCTAACTCATGATTAGGAGCTTGAATAGGTTTAGAAATTAATTTATTGTCATTTATTCCCTTAATGACAAATAGAAATAATCTAATATCAACAGAAGCTTCTTTAAAATATTTTCTTACTCAAGCTTTAGCTTCTTCAATTCTTCTATTTTCAGTAATTTTATTAACTATAACTAATTGTATTATTTTTTCTTTCCCTGAAAGTAATACAATTATAAATTTAATAGTTAATTCAACTTTATTGTTAAAAATAGGTGCAGCACCTTTTCATTTTTGATTTCCAGGAGTAATAGAAGGACTAAGATGAATAAATGCTTTTACTCTAATGACTTGACAAAAAATTGCTCCCTTAATGTTAATTTCTTATTGTTTTATTAATAATTTTATTACTTATGTGATTTTATTTTCTGTAATTATTGGATCTTTGGGGGGATTAAATCAAACTTCTCTTCGAAAACTAATAGCATACTCATCAATTAATCACATTGGATGAATATTAGCAGCTATAATTATTAGTGAAAATTATTTGATTATTTATTTTTCTTTATATGTTTTTTTATCATTCAGAATTATTTTACTAATAAATTACTATAATATTTTTCATTTGAGACAAGCATTTTCTAATTCAAATTCCCCCATTATTAAGTTTTGTTTATTTACATCCTTATTATCTTTAGGGGGCTTACCTCCATTTTTAGGATTTATACCTAAATGAGCTATTATTCAAATTTTAATTGAAAATAATCAATTAGTTTTAATTACCGCAATTGTAATTTTAACATTAATCACATTATATTTTTATTTACGAATCTCTTATTCAGCTTTTATACTAGCTAATGCAGAACCTAATTGAACTTTCAATTTAAATAATCGAAAATTGAATTATTTAATTTTAATTCCATCAGCTATTTCAACTACTGGCTTATTTTTAATTACTTTAATTTTCAATATATTTTAAGGCTTTAAGTTAATAAAACTAATAGTCTTCAAAATTATAAATAAAGAAAATTTCTTTAAGCCTTAGTATAAAAACACTCCTTTAGAATTGCAGTCTAATGTGATAATTGACTATAAAGCCATGATAGAAAAAAAGAAATTTTCATAATTAGATTTACAATCTATTGCCTATTTTCAGCCATTCTATCGTCTCGCGAAAATGACTCTTTTCTACTAATCATAAGGATATTGGAACTTTATATTTTATTTTTGGGGCCTGATCAGGAATAGTTGGAACCTCTTTAAGCTTATTAATTCGAGCTGAATTAGGTCAACCAGGAGCCTTAATTGGAGATGATCAAATTTTTAATGTAATTGTAACAGCTCATGCTTTTGTTATAATTTTTTTTATAGTAATACCTATTTTAATTGGAGGATTTGGAAATTGATTAGTTCCTTTAATATTAGGAGCACCAGATATAGCATTTCCTCGAATAAACAATATAAGATTTTGATTACTACCTCCCTCTTTAACTTTATTACTCACTAGTTCATTAGTCGAAAATGGAGCTGGAACCGGTTGAACTGTCAATCCACCATTATCTTCTACTATTGCTCATGCAGGAGCTTCCGTAGATTTAGCAATTTTTTCTCTACATTTAGCTGGAATTTCTTTAATTTTAGGGGCTGTAAATTTCATTACAACAGTTATTAATATACGATCTACAGGTATAACTTTAGATCGAATACCTTTATTTGTTTGATCAGTAGCAATTACAGCTTTACTTTTATTACTCTCATTACCTGTATTAGCAGGAGCAATTACTATATTATTAACAGATCGAAATCTTAATACATCTTTTTTTGATCCTGCTGGTGGAGGAGATCCAATTTTATACCAACATTTATTTTGATTTTTTGGACACCCAGAAGTATATATTTTAATTCTCCCAGGATTTGGAATAATTTCTCATATTATTTCTCAAGAATCAGGTAAAAAGGAAACTTTCGGAACTTTAGGAATAATTTATGCAATATTAGCTATTGGACTATTAGGTTTTGTTGTATGAGCTCATCATATATTTACAGTTGGAATAGATGTTGATACACGAGCTTATTTTACTTCAGCTACAATAATTATTGCTGTTCCAACAGGAATTAAAATTTTTAGTTGATTAGCTACTTTACACGGAGCTCAATTTACTTACAGTCCTTCTTTATTATGAGCTTTAGGATTTGTATTTTTATTTACAGTAGGAGGTTTAACTGGAGTTGTACTAGCAAATTCATCCTTAGATATTATTTTACATGATACTTATTATGTAGTTGCTCATTTTCATTATGTTTTATCTATAGGAGCTGTATTTGCAATTATAGCAGGATTTATTCATTGATATCCTTTATTTACAGGATTAGCTATAAATCCTCAATGATTAAAAATTCAATTTTTAATTATATTTATTGGAGTTAATATAACATTTTTTCCACAACATTTTCTTGGATTAGCTGGAATACCACGACGATATTCAGACTATCCTGATGCTTATACAACTTGAAATATTATTTCTTCAATTGGAAGAATTATTTCTTTTATTGGAGTTTTAATATTTTTATTTATTATTTGAGAAAGTATAATTACTAATCGATTAATTCTTTATCCTACTAATTTATCAACTTCTATTGAATGATACCAAAATCTCCCTCCTGCTGAACATAGTTATTCTGAGTTACCTCTATTATTAAACTTCTAATATGGCAGATTAGTGCAATAGATTTAAGCTCTATATATAAAGATTTTTCTTTTATTAGAAACTAATGTCAACTTGAAGAAATTTAGGGTTACAAAATAGAGCTTCTCCTTTAATAGAACAATTAACATTTTTTCACGATCATACAATATTAATTGTAATTATAATTACTATTTTAGTTGGGTATATAATAAGTTCATTATTTTTTAATAATCTAACAAATCGTTATTTACTTGAAAGTCAAGGAATTGAAGTTGTTTGAACTATTCTTCCTGCTATTACATTAATTTTTATTGCTTTACCATCTCTTCGTTTATTATATCTTTTAGATGAAATTAAAGACCCTGCATTAACTTTAAAAACAATCGGACATCAATGATATTGAAGATATGAATATTCAGATTTTATTTCATTAGAATTTGATTCTTATATAATTCCATCTAATGAATTAGAAATAAGAGGTTTTCGATTATTAGATGTTGATAATCGAACAGTAATTCCATTAAATACTCAAATTCGTATATTAATTTCAGCTGCTGATGTTTTACATTCTTGAACTATTCCTGCTTTAGGAATTAAAGTTGATGCTACTCCAGGACGATTAAATCAAACTAGATTTTTAATTAATCGACCTGGATTATATTTTGGTCAATGTTCTGAAATTTGTGGAGCAAATCATAGTTTTATACCAATTGTTATTGAAAGAGTTCCCACTAATACTTTTATTAAATGAATTTCAGCTATAAGAGCTGCCTCATTAGATGACTGAAAGCAAGTACTGGTCTCTTAAACCACTTTATAATAGTATCGCAACTATTTCTAATGAAAAGAATTAGTTAAATTAACATTAGCATGTCAAACTAAAATTATTAGTCTAAATCTAATATTCTTTAATTCCACAAATAGCTCCAATTAATTGATTAAGCCTTTTTATTATATTTTCTATTATTTTATTATTATTTAATATAATAAATTATTATTCATTTACACCAAAATTACCTAATTCTAAAGAAACAAGAAATATTTCTTTTAAGTCTTTAAATTGAAAATGATAACTAACTTATTTTCTGTATTTGATCCCTCTACAAATATTATAAATTTATCTTTAAATTGGTTAAGAACATTTTTAGGTTTACTAATAATCCCATCACTTTATTGATTTATACCCTCTCGATTTAATTTAATTTGAAATAATATTATTTTAACTTTACATAATGAATTTAAAACTTTATTAGGTCCTACAGGTCATGTAGGAAGATCTTTTATATTTATTTCTTTATTTTCTATTATTTTATTTAATAATTTTTTAGGTTTATTTCCTTATATTTTTACAAGTTCTAGTCATTTAACTTTAACTTTATCTTTAGCTTTACCTCTTTGATTAAGATTTATAATTTATGGATGAATTAATCATACTCAACATATATTTGCTCATTTAGTTCCTCAAGGTACTCCTTCAATTCTTATACCTTTTATAGTTTGTATTGAAACAATTAGTAATATAATTCGTCCTGGAACATTAGCAGTTCGATTAGCTGCTAATATAATTGCAGGACATTTACTTCTAACTTTATTAGGAAATACTGGCCCTTCACTATCTTATTCAATTTTATCTTTATTAATTATTGCCCAAATTGCTTTATTAGTTCTTGAATGTGCTGTAGCAATTATTCAATCTTATGTATTCGCTGTTTTAAGAACTTTATACTCTAGAGAAGTAAATTAATGTCAACACATGCAAATCACCCATTTCATTTAGTAGATTATAGACCATGACCATTAACAGGAGCTTTAGGAGCTATAACAATTGTCTCAGGAATAGTAAAATGATTTCATCAATTTAATCCAAATCTTTTAATATTAGGATTAATTATTACAACATTGACAATATATCAATGATGACGAGATATTTCACGAGAAGGAACTTTTCAAGGTCTACATACATTAACAGTAACTTTAGGCCTTCGATGAGGAATGATTTTATTTATTGTATCAGAAATTTTCTTTTTTATTTCATTTTTTTGAGCATTCTTTCATAGAAGTTTATCCCCTGCTATTGAACTTGGAGCTGTATGACCACCTGTTGGAATTTATGCTTTTAATCCATTTCAAATTCCTTTATTAAATACTGCTATTTTATTAGCCTCAGGAGTTACAGTAACATGAGCTCATCATGGCCTAATAGAAAAAAACCACTCCCAAGGATTCCAAGGATTACTTTTAACTGTAATCTTAGGAATTTATTTTTCTGCTTTACAAGGTTATGAATATATTGAAGCTTCTTTTACAATTTCAGACTCTGTTTATGGATCTACATTTTTTATAGCAACAGGATTTCACGGATTACATGTTATTATTGGAACAACATTTTTATTAGTCTGTTTAATTCGTCATTCCCAATATCATTTTTCAAATGCCCATCATTTTGGATTTGAAGCTGCAGCATGATATTGACATTTTGTTGATGTAGTTTGATTATTCTTATATATTTCTATTTATTGATGAGGTAGATATTTATATAGTATAAATGTATATTTGACTTCCAATCAAAAGGTCTAAATTAATTTAGTATAAATAATTATTATTATTTTTTTAATTTCCATTATTCTTTTAATAATTTCATTAATCGTCATATTATTAGCTTCAATTCTATCAAAAAAATCAATTATTGATCGAGAAAAAAGTTCTCCTTTTGAATGCGGATTTGATCCTAAAAGATCTGCTCGTCTTCCCTTCTCTCTTCGATTTTTTTTAATTGCAGTTATTTTTTTAATTTTTGACGTAGAAATTGCTCTTTTATTACCTATAATTTTAATTTTTACCTCTTCAAATTTAATTATATGAAGAACTGTTAGATTATTTTTTCTATTAATTTTACTAATTGGATTATATCACGAATGAAACCAAGGAGCTTTAGAATGAGCTAATTAACAGGACTGTAGTTAAGTATAACATTTGATTTGCATTCAAAAAGTATTGATTAATCAATCTGTCTTATGAACATTCTTTAGTATGAATAATGAAGCGATTTATTGCAATTAGTTTCGACCTAATCTTAGATGTTTACATCCTTATTCTTTAATTGAAGCCAAAAAGAGGCTTATCACTGTTAATGATATTATTGAATATAAATTCCAATTAAGGAAATATGAAGTTCAAGAAAAAGCTGCTAACTTTTTTCTTTAGTGGTTTAACTCCATTAATATTTCTTTATATTTATATAGTTTAATTAAAACCTTACATTTTCACTGTAAAAATAAGATTTTTAATCTTTATAGATATTCAAAGATTTAATTAATCTCTTTAACATCTTCAGTGTCACGCTCTAATTATAAGCTATTTGAATAAATAAATATAAAAATTAAAACAACAATTCAAAAAACAAATCTAATTAAATATACCTTCAAATCATTATTTTGTAAAACTTGACTTAATTTAGAATTATATTGAATTCTTTTATAAATTCTCTGACCTCCAAAATATTCTCTTCAACCTTGATCTCCTCTTTTTATAATTAACTGTCCAATTTTTAACGGATAACAATTTACTAAATGAGTTGATAATACTGGCATAAATCATATTGAACCTAAAAATACTCTAATTAAATATATTTTTAAAGACTTTATTGTTCAATTTAAAGAAAATTTAGAAATTTCATAACCAAACCAACCTCCTAATAAACTTACTGATAAAGCTAAAGTTTTTATATAGATTGGTAAACAAATTATTCTGGGTACAGGAAAAATTATTCAACTTAATATTCTTCCTCCAAAAATTACTATAATTAGTAATCCTAATATTCCCCGAATTATTACTCACCCTTCATCATTTAAAGGGTGTAAACTTCTATTATTAAAATCTCCCTTAACTAAATAATATGATAAACGTAATGAATAACATACTGTTAATCCAGTTCTAAAAAAATATAATATAAATCTAAATATATTTAAATAAGATAATCTAACAATTTCTAAAATTAAATCCTTAGAATAAAATCCAGCTAAAAAAGGTATACCGCATAAAGCTAAATTAGCAATATTAAAACAACTAATTGTTAAAGGTATATGAATAACTAAACCCCCTATTACTCGAATATCTTGATAATCCTTTATATTATGAATAATTGCTCCAGCACATATAAATAATAAAGCTTTAAATAAAGCATGTGTTAATAAATGAAAAAAAGCTAATTTAGCAAATCCTATCGCCAAAATTCTTATTATTAAACCTAATTGACTTAAAGTTGATAAAGCAATAATTTTTTTTAAATCAAACTCAAAATTTGCTCCTATTCCAGCTATAAATATAGTTAGTCCTGATACTAATAATAAAATTTTTCCTAAATATCTATCAACTAATAAAATATTAAATCGAATTAATAAATAAACTCCTGCAGTTACTAGAGTTGATGAATGAACTAAAGCTGAAACAGGAGTAGGAGCTGCTATAGCAGCTGGTAATCAAGAAGAAAAAGGAATTTGAGCTCTCTTAGTCATTGCAGCAATTATTACTAAACATCCAATTAATATTATATCAAAATTATTTTTTATACAATCTAAATAAAAAATATAATTTCAACTTCCAAAGTTTAATATTCAAGCAATTGATAATAATAATATAACATCTCCAATTCGATTTGATAATGCAGTTAATATACCTGCATTATAAGATTTTACATTTTGATAATAAATAACTAAACAATAAGAAACTAATCCTAATCCATCTCATCCTAATAAGATTCTAATTAAATTTGGACTAATAATTAATAATATTATTGATAAAACAAATATTAAAACTAATAAAATAAAACGATTAATATTTAAATCACCTTCTATATATTCTTTTCTGTAAAAAATCACTAACGAAGAAATTAATAATACAAAACTTATAAATAATAAAGATATTCAATCAAATAAAAAAGTTATTACAATTGAAGAAGAATTCAATCTTAATAATTCTCATTCAATAAAGTATACTAAATTTATAATTAAAAAATAAATACCTCTAATAAAACAAATTATTCTAATTATAAATAAAAATATAAATCTAATTAAACAAATTGATAAAAATTTTATCACGACTTAAAATAAATTTCTTATAACTTTGACACCACAAATCAATATTTTTTATTAAACTATTTAAGTACAATCATAATATACAACTTTCTCTTTTTAAAATTAATAAATTCAAAGGAAATCAATGAAGAAACAATAATAAATACTCACGAGTAAATCCTATTGAACATGAATAAGATCCAGAATAAATTTTTCCATGTTGTCTAAAAGAAAATAAATACAAAGTATAAGCAGCTCTAAAAAATGATAATAAAGCTAAAGCAATTATTGAAACTCAAGATCAAGAAATTACTCTATTTAATAAACTAATTTCTCCTAATAAATTTAATGAAGGAGGAGCTGCTATATTAGAAGATCTTAATAAAAATCATCATAAAGCTATTCTTGGTATAAAATTTATTAATCCCTTATTAATTAATAATCTCCGACTTCCTAAACGTTCATAAGAAATATTAGCTAAACAAAATAATCCAGATGAACATAATCCATGAGCAATTATTAATGTGTAAGAACCACAATATCCTCAATAATTTATTGTTATTAATCCTCTTAATACTATTCCCATATGAGCTACTGAAGAATAAGCAATTAATGATTTTAAATCTGTTTGACGTAAACAAATAAATCTAACTAATACTCCTCCAATTAATCTAATTCTTACTCATAAATAATTAAATTTTATTCCTAAAAATACTAAACAATTAAAAATTCGTAAAAGCCCATATCCTCCTAATTTTAATAAAATTCCTGCTAAAATTATTGATCCAGAAACTGGTGCTTCTACATGAGCTTTTGGTAATCATAAATGAACTAAAAATATTGGTATTTTAACTAAAAATGCTATAATTATACATAAATATATTAAAAAATTTATATAATTTAAATTACTAAATATATATATTCTTAAAATTCTTCTATCTTCATAAATAAAAAAAATACCTACTAATAAGGGTAAAGAAGCTAATAAAGTATAAAATAATAAATAAACTCCTGCTTGCAAACGTTCTGGTTGATATCCTCATCCAATAATTAAAAATAAAGTAGGAATTAATCTTCTTTCAAAAAATAAATAAAATATAAATAAATTTATTCTTCTGAAAGTAAAATATAATAAAATTAATAAAATTAAAATTATAAATCTAAAATAATTTTTATAAAAATTTCTTTTATAAACTGACTCTCTTGCTATATATATTAAACTACAAATTCAAAATCTTAATAAAATTAATCCATAAGATAATAAATCACATCCTATAAAATAACTTAAATTACCTCAATATGATTGATAAAACCCATAACCAATAAATATAAAAATAATAATAAATAAAAAATTTTGAATAATTCAATAATTTTTTTTTATAAAACATAAAGGGATTATAAATATTATTATTATTAAAAATTTTAACATTGTAAAATTCTAAATCTTTGAAAAAAATCATTCCCATGAGTTCGAATTATAGAAACTAAAATTGATAAACCTAAAGCCCCTTCACAAACTCTAAAAACTAAAAATACTATAGAGAAATAAGTTTCATAATTATAATAATTTAAATATAAAAATAAAATTATAAATAATCTTAATACAATAAATTCTAAACTTAATAAAGTAACCAATAAATGTTTACGTTTAGAAGAAAATACAAAAATCCCTCTAATTAATAAAATAATAGAGACATAAACAAAAATTATCATTAGTTTTAATAGTTTAAATAAAACATTGGTCTTGTAAACCAAAATTAAGATTCATCTTTTAAGACTTCAGAGAAAAAGAAACTTCTTTATCATTAATCCCCAAAATTAATATTTTATATAAACTATTCTCTGATATTTTTCAATTTTTATTATTAATATTAAGTATAATTATTAGATTTATTTTTACACAAATAAAACACCCCTTAGCAATAGGATTAATTCTATTAATTCAAACTTTAATTATTTGTTTAACGATAGGTTTAATTACTAAAACTTTTTGATTTTCTTATATTTTATTTCTAGTTTTTTTAGGGGGTATATTAGTATTATTTATTTATATGACAAGATTAGCTTCAAATGAGATATTTTCCTTATCTTTTAAATTAATTTTTAGATTTTTAATATTCTTTTTAATAATTATATTTATTTCTTTACTATTAGATAAAAATTTAATTTTATCTACATTTTTTAATTTTGACATAAATAATTTTATAGAATCTTTCATATTAAAAACAAATGAAAATTCTTTAAATTTAACCAAATTGTATAACCAACCTACTAGAATAATTACATTAATACTAATTAACTATTTATTATTAACTTTAATTGTTATTGTAAAAATTACCAACATTTTTTATGGGCCTCTTCGTCAAAAAAACTAATGAATAAACCTATCCGATCTCATCATCCTTTATTTAAAATTGCTAATAATGCATTAGTTGATTTACCTGCACCTTCAAATATTTCTACCTGATGAAATTTTGGATCTTTATTAGGATTATGTTTAATTATTCAAGTTTTGACAGGATTATTTTTAGCTATACACTATACTGCTCATATTGACTTAGCTTTTAATAGTGTAACACATATTTGTCGTGATGTGAATTATGGTTGATTACTTCGAACTCTTCATGCTAACGGAGCATCATTTTTTTTTATTTGTTTATATCTTCATGTCGGACGGGGAATATACTATAATTCATTTTTATTTATTCCAACTTGGATAATTGGAACAATTCTTTTATTTTTAACAATAGGAACTGCTTTTATAGGATATGTTTTACCTTGAGGTCAAATATCTTTCTGAGGAGCTACTGTTATTACAAATTTATTATCAGCAGTACCTTATTTAGGTACAGATTTAGTTCAATGACTTTGAGGAGGATTTGCAGTTGATAATGCAACTTTAACTCGATTTTTTACTTTTCATTTTTTACTTCCCTTTATTATTATAGCTTTTACAATAATTCATTTGTTATTCCTTCATCAAACAGGATCAAATAATCCTTTAGGCTTAAATAGAAATTTAGATAAAATTCCATTTCATCCTTATTATACTTTTAAGGATTTAACAGGATTTTTCATTTTATTAATTTTTTTAACTTTATTAACCCTTTTAGATCCGTATTTACTTGGAGATCCTGATAATTTTACCCCAGCAAATCCTTTAGTGACACCTGTTCATATTCAACCTGAATGATATTTTTTATTTGCTTATGCAATTTTACGTTCAATTCCTAATAAATTTGGAGGAGTAATTGCTTTAGTTTTATCCATTGCAATTTTAATAATTCTTCCATTTACTCACATAAGAAAATCTCAAGGAATTCAATTTTATCCTATTAATCAAATTTTATTTTGATTTATATTAATTATTGTAATTCTTTTAACTTGAATTGGAGCTCGTCCAGTTGAAGAACCTTATGTTCTTACAGGACAAATTTTAACAATTTTATATTTTGCTTATTATTTAATTAATCCTTTAATATCTAAAATCTGAGATAATCTATTAAATTAGTTAATGAGCTTGAATAAGCATATATTTTGAAAATATAAGATAGAAAAGAAAATTTCTATTAACTTTTACTAAAATTATTTCATTAAAATAAACAAATTAAAATATTTAAACCTATAAAAAAAATTAAATAATTTAATGATAAAGGTAAAAATCTTTTTCAAGCTAAATATATTAATTTATCATATCGAAATCGAGGAAGAGTCCCTCGTACTCAAATAAATACAAAAGATAAAAATGTTAACTTAATAAAAAATATTAAAGATATTAAATCACATCCTAAAAAAATTACACAAAATAATATTCTTATAAATAAAATTCTTGCATATTCAGCTAAAAAAATTAAAGCAAATCCTCCTCTTCTATATTCTACATTAAAACCAGAAACTAATTCAGATTCTCCTTCAGCAAAATCAAATGGAGTTCGATTAGTTTCAGCCATACAAGAAGCTAATCAAGCTAAAGCTAAAGGAAATGTAATTAATAAAAATCAAATATAATTTTGATATAATATAAAATTTAATAATTTATAACTTATAATTAAAAAAACAAAAGATAAAAGTAATAAAGCTAATCTTACTTCATAAGAAATTGTTTGAGCAACAGCTCGTAAACCTCCTAATAAAGCATAATTTGAATTTGAAGATCATCCAGCAATTATTACTGTATAAACACCTAAACTTGTACAACATAAAAAAAATAATAGTCCTAAATTAAAAAAATATAAATTTATAAAATAAGGTATTACTATTCAAACTAATAAAGATAAAAATAATCTAAAAATTGGAGAAAAATAATAACTTACATAATTTGACAAAGAAGGATTAGTTTGTTCTTTAGTAAATAATTTAATAGCATCTCTAAAAGGTTGAGGAATTCCTATAAATCCTACTTTATTGGGTCCTTTTCGAATTTGGATATACCCTAAAACTTTTCGCTCCATTAAAGTTAAAAAAGCTACTCCTACTAAAACACAAATTACTAAAATTAATCTTCTAATTAAAGGTAAAAAAAAATCTAATATTATCAAGTATTGTTTGTAAAATAATTACATTTATGAATTCTAAATTCATGGCACTAATCTGCCAAAACAATATATTATTAATAATATTCTAATAAAAAGAATTATTCTAAATATTTGGTCCTTTCGTACTAAAATATTTTTATATAATTAAGGATAGAAACCGACCTGGCTTACGCCGGTCTGAACTCAGATCATGTAAGGATTCAAAGGTCGAACAGACCTAAACTATGAACTTCTACACCCAAAAATAACCCTTAATCCAACATCGAGGTCGCAACCCTTTTTGTCGATAAGAACTCTTAAAAAAGATTACGCTGTTATCCCTAAGGTAACTTAGTCTTTTAATCACTATAAATGGATCAAAAATTCATTAATTAATGTTTTAAAATAAAAAGAGTTTTTTAAATCTTCTTGTCACCCCAACAAAATATTTTACTTAATAAAAATTAAAAATTTCTATAAATTAATTATTAATTAAATATAAAGCTCTATAGGGTCTTCTCGTCCTTTAATTGCATTTAAGCCTTTTGACTTAAAAGTTAAATTCAATTTTCATTTAAATTGAGACAGTTAATACTTCGTTCAATCATTCATTCTAGCCCTCAATTAAAAGACTAATTATTATGCTACCTTTGCACGGTCAAAATACCGCGGCCCTTTAAAATTCAGTGGGCAGATTAGACTTTAAATTATTTTCAAAAAGACATGTTTTTGTTAAACAGGCGAGTATTTATTTGCCGAGTTCCTTAATTTAATCTTTAAATTAATTATATCTATACAAATTATTATACTAATTTTATCATTATTACTAATTTATATTTATTATAAATTAAATTTTAATAAAAAATCTAAATTTATAAAAATTATTTTAAATTTTAAAATAAATTATAACATTTTTTTTATTGCTAACTATTTCTAAGCCTACAATTTTTAAACTTAAATAATTATTATAGATTATATCTTAAAGCTAATCCCTTAAAACATTTATAATATAAATTATTTATTTAAATAAATAAATAAATACTTTTTATTATATAAATTAAATTTATTTCTTAAAAAACCAGATATATTTAAGAACGAATAACATTTCATTACAAATAAAATATTTTTAATTACTATAATACGTAAACTAATATATTTTATTAAATCTCTTAAAATCGGGAAATATAAATATGTATATTTTAATTAATAAACCCTGATACACAAGGTACAATTTATAAAATTTACTTTTAAACTAAATTATTTTCAAATATTTCAATTTTCTTTTACAATACTAATAAATTATAATTTAAATTATTTTTTCAATAACCATTACTAAAACTTTTATTAAATAAAATTGATTTTATTAAAAAACTAAATTTTCAAATATATTAAATAATTATTTTTTATCAAATTAAATCGATTTGCACGACAACTTTTCAATGTAAATGAAATACTTTTCTACTCAAGCTCTAATTTGTCTTTCTAGACACACTTTCCAGTACGTCTACTATGTTACGACTTATCTCATTTTAAATAACGAGAGCGACGGGCGATGTGTGCATGTTTTAGAGCTAAAATCAATAAAATATAATTTATTTATTTACTATCAAATCCACTTTCATAAAAATATTTCAATTCTTAATTCATATAAATTCAATTAATGTAACCCATTTTCACTTAAATATAAACTGTACCTTGATCTGACATTAATTATAATTATAAATTAAGAAAATTAAATTCTCTTCTAAGACATTCTGATGACGACGGTATACATATTAATAACTTAAGTAAGGTAAAACGCGGATTATCGATTACGAAACAGGTTCCTCTGAAAAGACTAAAACACCGCCAAATTCTTTAAGTTTCAAGATTATAACTGTTACTACTCTAGGTAATCACTTTACTTTTAGAATAGTAGGGTATCTAATCCTAGTTTATTTTCTAACTTTCATAGCTTCATTTAATAATATTTTAAGTTTTATGACACATTTTAAAATTTCACCTAACAACAACACTATTAATAAACTTTATAATTTAAAATTAACTATAACTAATAATACTTTTTAGCCTCTTTTGTTTAACCGCGGTGGCTGGCACAAATTTTACCAAAACTATAAAATTTACTAACTCCAATTTTCATTGATACTTAATGTAAAATACTGCGCTTAAAATATATTTAAAATCTTTAAGATTTAATAAATATTTATTTCTTACTAAAACTTACATGTAAAATAATTTTATAAAAAGTATTTCAAGCCAGAATAAAGCTTTCTTAACAAAAAAATTCAATAAGACCTTATAATTTATTGATTAAAAATAAATTAATTTAACATGTGTCAAATTAAATTTTTAATTCAAATTTAAGAATTTGTAGATATTAATTTATTTTATGGAGTATATGTATATATAAATAGCCCACATTGAGGGCTCTTTTCTGGGACCTTAAATGCGGTCCAAATCGCCCCCAATATGCGTCATCCTCCTAATGACCAACACCCCTAGGCTGTATTGGCCATCAATTATTTATTCGGTGTCTAGTCCACTATTTCGTAACTTCCTAGTAGTGCCGATTAGAACACTATAAATTTAAGGTGACCTTAAATTACTAAATGTAATTATTTAACTCCCACTATGTTTACAAGTATACCCAAGCATCTTGGGGGATATAAAATCACATAAAATGCACATACTTGATAAAGTATTTTATTATAAGTAGCAACAAACTTGGTAACCCAAATAAGAGTAAAATTACTCCTATTTATTAAAAATAAAACTGGGTACTAAAATACTATTACCTATTTCATCTTAAAAAAAAAAAGGAATCAAATTCTACCATTCTTTACCAACCTCTTTATTCAATTAAATTTTCATAATTAAATAAAATTATAATTAATTTCTTTACTTAACTATTAAAATTCTCTTTTTACCTGTTTGTTTATTTTATAAAAAAATAATATTTCTAGTTAATTAATTTATTAATAAGTCCTGCTCAAAATTTATTACCAGTAAATA